GATAATTTTTTGTCAAGATGAATATTCTATGATCGAACATAAAAAATCTTTGATCTGTTTGAGTGGTATTGCTTATATGGAATATGAGATTTATAATCCATCCATGGGATGGTTTTTTTTGTTCTCTTTGAGATGAGAAATGACCTACTTAACTCAGTGGTTAGAGTACTGCTTTCATACGGCAGGAGTCATTGGTTCAAATCCAATAGTAGGTACAACTTATTAGATACCACCGACTCAGGTATCTAATACGTTTTTCGACCTACCTTTAATTGATATTTATTGATATTAAGATATTAATTTTTTTTTTTTTTTGCATTTTTGTATCAAAACAAAATTGGATTCTGTTTGATTGTATTCACTCGACAGAATTGAAATAGGATTAGACCTCTTTTTATCATTTGAATGCACCGACTAGTTATGAAATCGGATTGGTAGCGTCGACCCGTGTTCGAGCTCGGCGGACATTTAGATTTGCGTCAATTTTTTGTCTTTTTCCTTCAGCTTTTCTCAAATTAGCTTCTGCTATGTCAAGAGTTTGCTGAGCTTCTTGTGGATCAATGTCACTATCCCTTTCTGCATCATTTACCAAAATAGTGATTTCATTATTGCCTATTCTAGCAAACCCCCCCATTAGAGCCATCGTTGACCATCGGCCGTTAACGCATATTCTCAAAATACCTATATCTACAGCTGTGGCAATAGGGGCGTGATTGGGTAATATTCCAATTTGACCACTATTAGTACATAAAATGATTTTGTCCACTTCTGAGTCCCAAACATTTCGATTAGGGGTTAGTACACAAAGTTTTAAGGTCATTTCTTCAAATCGTTCTCCATTTCTAAATTTTTATTTTAAGTTCATCGCCTTCGCGGTAGCTTCATCGATATTACCTACCAAATAAAAGGCCTGTTCAGGAAGACCATCGAATTCGCCAGAAAGGATCAATTGAAATCCTCTAATTGTTTCTGCTAGACCAACATATTTTCCTGGAGAACCAGTAAATACTTCTGCTACGAAAAAAGGTTGTGATAAGAAACGCTCAATTTTTCGCGCTCTTGCTACGGTTAAACGATCTTCTTCGGATAATTCGTCCAACCCAAGGATAGCTATAATGTCCTGAAGTTCTTTGTAACGTTGTAAAGTTTGCTTAACTCTTTGCGCAGTTTCATAATGTTCCTCACCAACGATCCGAGGTTGAAGCATCATTGACGTTGAATCTAAAGGATCTACTGCTGGATAGATACCTTTGGCAGCTAAACCTCTTGATAGTACGGTAGTCGCGTCTAAGTGCGCAAATGTCGTAGCAGGAGCAGGATCGGTCAAATCATCTGCAGGTACATAAACTGCTTGAATCGAGGTTATAGAACCTTCTTTGGTCGAAGTAATTCTTTCTTGTAAAGTACCCATTTCGGTACTCAGGGTCGGTTGATAACCCACAGCGGAAGGCATTCTACCCAGTAAGGCCGATACTTCCGATCCCGCTTGGACGAAACGAAAGATATTGTCGATAAATAGAAGTACGTCTTGCTCATTAACATCTCGGAAATATTCCGCCATAGTTAGGGCAGTCAAACCAACTCTCATACGAGCTCCCGGCGGTTCATTCATCTGACCGTAAACTAGGGCAACTTTTGATTGTGCAATATTTTCTTCATTAATCACTCCGGATTCTTTCATTTCCATGTAAAGATCATTTCCTTCACGAGTACGTTCACCCACTCCGCCAAATACGGATACTCCCCCATGAGCTTTGGCAATATTGTTAATCAATTCCATAATGAGTACTGTTTTACCCACTCCAGCTCCCCCGAATAGTCCGATTTTTCCGCCACGGCGATAGGGGGCTAAAAGATCAACTACTTTAATTCCTGTTTCAAAAATAGATAATTTTGTATCTAACTGTACAAAGGCGGGCGCAGATCTATGAATAGGAAACAATGTAGTAGGATCGACAGGACCTAAATTATCAACAGGTTCTCCGAGCACGTTGAAAATTCGTCCCAGAGTCGATCCACCGACGGGAACACTTATAGGAGCTCCCGTGTCAATAACTCCCATCCCTCTCGTTAGACCATCTGTATCACTCATAGCTACAGCTCTAACTCGATTATTTCCCAATAATTGCTGTACCTCGCAAGTCACGTTCGTTTCGCGCCCTTGAACTACTAGAGCATTATAAATATTAGGCATCTTGCCGGGAGGAAAAGCTACATCTAGTACCGGACCAATGATTTGGACAATACGCCCTAGGTTTTTTTTGCCAACCGCGGAAACCTCAGAGTCAGGAGTAGTAGGAGTAGTAGTAGTCGGATTCATAGTAGGATTGAGTCTCCTAACAATAATAAAAAAAAAATCTTTTTTTTTTTTATTTGCGAAAATTTTGAAATAAAAAAAACAAAGAAATCGGCGGTCGGACGCCGATCAAATAATTCAATTAAAAAACAGAAATGGAGATTTTCGCTCTATATTTGTTGGTATTATCCAATCAAATACAATTCAATCAAATGTTTACCGAATTCAATGACTTGAAAGATAATGGGTCGATTTCACCCAACCAATTTTTCAAATCTCAAGAGGATGAATAAGAATCTTGAATCTTGGGCAAGTCTTTCATTTGTCTATCATTATAGACAATTCCAGCCATATTATCTTATCAAAATTCTATAGAATTCGAACCTAAAATTTTTTCTATTTCCATTATGATTCATTATTTCTATCTCATTAGCTTTTCTTATTTTTTTTTTTTCAGCATATTAACCCTAGCCCATTCTTTTCTTTTTTCTTTATTTTTGAAACCTTTTAGAGATGAATTCCGTCTATTTTCACATCTAGGATTTACATATACAATAAGAAATATACAGTTAATAAGCAAGATTTCCGTAGTTTATTGATATTGAATTCCTGTCCATATAAAATTTATGTGATGTGGGCCCGCTTAGCTCAGAGGTTAGAGCATCGCATTTGTAATGCGATGGTCATCGGTTCGACTCCGATAGCCGGCTTTTCCATTTTGATTCCATTTTTTACATGATTGATAATGTCGCTTTGAAAGCAAAGAATATTGAAATAGTGTCAATTTATTAAGTTTAAGTTATAGGAACTTCCAACTATATCAGGAAAAGAATTCCTTTTTTTAGAATATAAAAATATATAATATAATAATATATATATAGAAGGGTACTTATCCAATTCATTTCATTCTTCTTTATAGTACACTACTTCAGAAAAATTTGTTTCATTTATCATCTCGTTCAGTTTAGGTTTATTCTGGAAAAAAAGAAAAAGAATTCAATACAATAAAAAAATTCAATGAAAAATGAAATAAATAAATTTCATATAAGAATGAATTCTGAGCTAACTAGGAAATTTATTAGAAATTAATTAAGTTAATGAAGATAAGTAAATAAATAGTACATACATAGGAAATACTCATACATAGGAAATACTAAAGTAAATAATCAATAAGAATATAAGAATAAGGAGTCTTTATGTCGCGTTACCGAGGACCTCGTTTCAAAAAAATACGCCGCCTGGGGGCGTTACCCGGCCTAACTAATAAAGGGCCTGCGCTTGAAAGTAATCAACTGCGTTCCGAGAAAAAATCTCAATATTGTATTCGCCTAGAAGAAAAACAAAAATTGCGTTTTCATTATGGTCTTACAGAACGACAGTTAATTAAATACGTTAGAATTGCCAGAAAAGCTAAGGGGTCAACAGGTCAAGTTTTACTACAATTACTTGAAATGCGTTTGGATAACATCCTGTTTCGATTGGGTATGGCTTCGACTATTCCTGCAGCCCGTCAATTAGTTAACCATCGGCATATTTTAGTTAATGATCGTATAGTAGATATACCGAGTTATCGCTGCAAACCCCGAGATATTATTACGTGGAAGGATAAACAAAAATCACGAACTCTGATTCAAAATTCTCTCGAGTCATCCCCTCCTAAGAAATTGCCAAACCATTTGACCCTTCACCCATCCCGATATAAAGGCTTAGTCAATCAAATAATAGATACTAAATGGGTCGGTTTGAAAATAAATGAATTACTAGTCGTAGAATATTATTCTCGTCAAACTTAAACCTAACTAAAATAACCGGGGTTCCTAAAATTTTTTTTTTTCAGTAAAGTCAATTTAAGTAAGATAAATCCGGGTTTGATCCGGATTTTCTTCCATCTATGTATCATAATCTTTTTTCATTCCTTGTCTACCAGTATTTTCGTTTTTTATGGTATTTTATTTTACGTTTACGCGTCACAGCAATTAGAAATTTCGGATCTATATCAAAATCAAACAAAGAAGGAACTCGTTCTTGGAATAATTGTATCCATTGGTGTAAAACCGGTAAATTAACGAAAGGTAAGGAGAGAGAGGGATTCGAACCCTCGGTAAACAAAAGCCTACACAGCAGTTCCAATGCTATGCCTTCAACCACTCGGCCATCTCTCCTACATAATGATTATGCCCCAAAAACCGAGTGAATAGCGAGTCTTTTTCATGATTATAGTATAGGTACGACCATTTTCAAATTTTTCATCAAAGTCAAAGCAAAAAACGCTTTTTCTTTCCGTTGAGGTTCCGGGAGCAATTTTTTAACGAAAATGGTTTTTATCGATTCCTGGCAAAAAAGAACAGGTGGAATAGAAGGTTCATTTTTTTTTAATCTGTTTTATGTTATTTCGTACTATATTTTATGTGAATTTTGATTTTATACATTGGAGATTTCGTACTATAGAATTGTTTTCTTTGTGGGATCTTTTTCCCACGAGAGGGAATGAGAAGAATTTGAGAATGGAGGTCCACTTATGCCTAGATCGCGGAGCAATGGAAATTTTATTGATAAGACCTTTTCGATTGTAGCCAATATCTTATTACGAATAATTCCAACAACTTCAGGAGAAAAAGAGGCATTTACCTATTACAGAGCTGGGATGTCAGCTCAATCCGAAGGAAATTATGCGGAAGCTTTCCAGAATTATTATGAAGCTATG